ATCTTTTTTTTAGTATTATCTAAAATAACCGATGAATTCTGAATTTTCCATAACTTAGGTAAGTGCTTTACCAACATATGTAGTGTAGTAAAAAAATAAATGGAATTTAACCCTTTCATGCTTACTATAACTAGTTATTTCGGTTTTCTACTGGCTGCTTTAACTATAACCCCAGCTCTATTTATTGGTTTGAACAAGATACGTCTTATTTGAAATGAATTGAATGAATAAGTCAGAAAAGAAAAATCTTTCTTTTAGATTCCTGGTATTCTACGACTCTTTTCCACACTAATTACCAATTCTTTTCTTGGTCATTGAGATTCGTGGATAATTTAGACTACTATTTAGGGATAGATCGTACCTCTTTTTTTTTTTATCCCCTCGAACAAATCGAAATGATTGAAGTTTTTCTATTTGGAATCGTCTTAGGCCTAATTCCTATTACTTTAGCGGGATTATTCGTGACTGCGTATTTGCAATACAGGCGTGGGGATCAGTTGGATCTTTGATTGAGTAATATTTCTTTTTTGATTGACCTCCTCCAGACCAGAGAGGAGGTCAAATTGGAGTTGCAATTCAACTTTGTTTTGTTAAGTTATTTTACTCTGCTTCGAGATAAGATAGATGGAATCACGCTCTGTAGGATTTGAACCTACGACATCGGGTTTTGGAGACCCGCGTTCTACCGAACTGAACTAAGAGCGCTTTCATTCAAAAAGAAAACCCTTTTCTACTCCTAACGTGTCTCACGTACGTATAGTATCCACAAATTCAAGTTATACCCACTTTAATTGATCTCCTCGCTACTGCCCATAAAGAAGAAAGAAGTAATAGGTAGGGATGACAGGATTTGAACCTGTGACATTTTGTACCCAAAACAAACGCGCTACCAAGCTGCGCTACATCCCTTTTCCAAATTGTTGTACAATGGCATTGTACACAATTCCTGTCTTGTTTTCCACATCGTAATTTTCTTCTCTTTCTCTATCTATATAGAACCTTCTTGTCATTTCTTCTTTTTGGTCTCATATAATCAAGTCAAGGAATGGTATACATCTAAAATCGAATCTAATTTCACCTATAAAAGAAAGATTACTATTCCTTGGTAATGTATAGGAAGAAGAGGTCATCTTTTTCTTTTTTAGGGATAGGAAAATCTCGTCTATACGGTTCATTCTATATAGAATATTGATTTTGTTTTTTTAGTTAGGAATTTCGCCTAAACAAAAGAAATACAAAAGATCTTGGGCAAGAGTATCTGATCATATATGTATTCCAATAAGGAAGGAGGATTTTCAATGCGGGATATAAAAACATATCTCTCTGTAGCACCCGTGCTAAGTACTCTATGGTTTGGGGCTTTAGCAGGTTTATTGATAGAAATTAATCGTTTATTCCCAGATGCTTTGTCATTCCCTTTTTTTTCATTCTAGTTATTGCTATGCGAGGAATTCTTCGTGACATGACGAAAATTTTCCCTTTTTCAATCCTTTTTTTTTAGTATAGGAAGGAAAAAGAAAGAAAAGATGTATTGGGTTGAACCTCAGAGTCATGAAAAATTCGGTAAATCCCATTTTGGAAAACAGAAATTCAATTAAAAGCGGTATCCAAGCTAAGTCAGGCCTCAGAAATCAGAGCATAGAAAGAGGCTGGGCTGGCTACTTAAATGAAAGGATTTCGAAGCAAAATCCTTGCTAATTCGACAAGGATTGTATTCTTTAATTATTTCTCCATTTTTTATTACTTAATTTAAGAATTTCCAAAATTTTTTATTCTAATGGATTTTATTCTTCTTCTTCGGATTCAAAATAGAAGAATAAAAGAATAAGTAGAAGAATTAAGTTTAAGTTAAGTCAATCCAAAAAAGAAAGGAGGTTCATGGCCAAGGGGAAAGATGTTAGAATCAGACTTATTTTGGAATGTATCAGTTGTGTTCGAAAAGGTACCAATAAGGAATCGACGGGGATTTCTAGATATAGTACTCAAAAGAATCGCCACAATACACCTGGACAATTAGAATTCAAAAAATTTTGTCGTTATTGTCGCAAGCATACGACTCATGGCGAAATAAAAAAATAGGAGCATCGTGTGTTCGATCTTTCCAAAGAAAGAACAGATTTAATATATAGAACATAGATAGAATACAAAATACAAATCAACTCATTTGATTTCAGGTAGATATTATTTCATATGTATAGAGGGTATTCATATACTATATATGAATCAAATAATATATGGACCAAAGAAAGACTACTTCTTCTGGATCCAAAATTAATAAAATAAAGAAATCCATTTTTTTTCAATTTTTTAATAAAGAATAAATCATGTATACATCTAAACAACCTTTTCATAAATCTAAGCAACCCTTTCGTAAATCCAAGCAAACTTTTCAAAAATCCAAGCAAACTTTTCGTAAGTCCAAGCAAACTTTTCGTAAATCCAAACAACCTTTTCGTAAATCCAAACAACCTTTTCGTAAATCCAAACAACCTTTTCGTAGGCGTCCTCGGATTGGCCCGGGGGATCCAATTGATTATAGAAACATGAGTTTAATTAATCGATTTATTAGTGAACAAGGAAAAATATTATCGAGACGAATAAATAGATTAACCTTGAAACAACAACGATTAATTACTCTTGCTATAAAACAGGCTCGTATTTTATCTTTCTTACCATTTCGTAACTATGAGAATGAGAAGCAATTTCAAGCCCAGTCAATTTCAATAATTACTGGTCCTAGACCCAGAAAAAATAGACATATTCCTCAATTAACGCAAAAGTTCAATTCCAATCGAAACTTAAGAAACTCCAACCAGAATTTAAGAAACAACAATCGGAACTTAAGTTCCGATTGTTGATGTTTTATTCGAAAAGGCCAGACCTATATATAAGGAAAGTAATCCAGTTTTGATTCTTGTGTTTGTTATAAGAAAGAAAAATGGGGAAGAAGAAATAGTTTTTTTATTTATTGCAACATGCTCGTTGATTCTTACCACTTAATCTTAATTTATTGTATCTTCCCGGAGTTCCCTCTCCGGGAATTCGGTTTTCATTATTCCTGTATATTACTTTTTTCTCCATTTAATTGATGATCTTTATTTTATTGGAAATCGTGTAAAGATTATTTGGATTTGATACAGCTACTTGTGCAAGCATTTTACGATTAAGAATCAATTCCTTCTTGTACAGATTGTGTATTAATTTACTATAACTATTGAATACTTTATATATCCGCGTTGCTGCGTTTATCCGAGTGATCCACAAACGACGAAAATCCCTCTTTTGCCTGCCTCTATCTCGATGAGAGGAAACAAAAGCTCTTCTTACTTGTTGAGTAATCATTCGATTAAGTCTTAAATGAGCCCCTCTAAAGTTTGAGGCAAATGAACGCATTTTTGTTCGTCGTCTCCGAGCTATATATCCTCGCGGAACTCTGGTCATTGAATCAAATTAACCTTAATGAATAACTAATGATTTCTCTTCTTTTAGCCATCCTTTTTCCCATTAATAACAAAACGAATTATTCCGATATATAAAATATGAATTCCAATGGCTTTTGCTACTGTAACCTTCCCAACCACGATTTTTTATTCTATTCCCTTCAGTTATTTCGCATAGAAATAACAAATTCTAATGATACTCAAAAAAATAGTGGGTTCCATCGTTTCTATGGTTCCCTTTTAAACGGTGAGGCCCTCTCTATACACCGGAGCCCTTTCTTTCATTTCATCAAAAGGTATTGTGAACTTGTATAGTTCACATTCTTTGGCTCTACCTATCCATTATAGAGTAAATAGCTCTTTTCACAATAAGAGTTATCCATACAGTGACGGCATTTAATTATGAAAGTTGGCTAAGTAGCTGACCCTGTTAGTCCGTTCTTTTAAGATAAAGGAGCATAAGCCTTTTTCTTTTTATTACTATTTCCTCCGCTTAATGGATAACCATTTTCTACCAATGGGGGAATTGCTTCTTATTTCCAATTTAGATGATTGGATTTGCACCAAAGGAAACCAGAAATTCCATATTACCATAGAAATCTAGGATAGAGCTTCTCTATCCTATTCATTGGTACCGATCATGGATACTTCAAAAATTGTCTTATTTGTTTGAACTCATGATCTGAACGAGTCACACATACACCCTAGCACATGTTCCTCGACGCTGAGGACATCCCTTAAGCGCGGCCGATTTTCTAGCATTTCGTATTGGCTGTCTTGCGTTTCTAATAAGTTGTTTAACCGTTGGCATGTCGTATGTATATAGAAAAAAAAAGGATTGGTTTAGATCGATCTTAACCTGATGATTGATCATCATGAAGTATTTCTATTTTCTATTAAATCGCAGAAAACCTGAATTTAGGTTTGAAATAAATTTACAAGAAATGCGAGCACTACCAATCCTTAAACATTTCTGGAAACCACACTGGATCAGTATCGCAGTGCTCGTCAATCATTTCATCCCCTACAATATCGACAAGTCCATAAGCTTTGGCTTCGTCTGCTGACATAAAAACATCCCTTTCCATGTCTTCGGATACAACCCAAAAAGGCTTGCCTGTTCTTAGTGCATAAACCCTTGTGATCATTTCGCGAACTTTGTGTAACTCTTCCACTTCTAGTAAAAATTCTGGTGTCCTTGCCCGATAATAAGCACTAGCAGGTTGGTGAAGCATAATCCTCGCGTGAGGGAATGCTATACGCTTGGTGGGTTCTCCTCCAAGCAGAATGAAGGATGCCATGGACGCAGCTATTCCGAGGCATATTGTATATATATCTGGTGTCACCGTTTGCATCGTATCAAAAATTGCCATTCCTGAGATTAGCCACCCGCCTGGGGAGTTTATAAACAAAAAAATATCGCTAATTCCATCTTCTATACTGAGATATACCATGAGACCTGTAATATGATTCGTGATCTCGCAACGAATCTCTTGACCTAAAAAAAGTGTCCTTTCTCGATACATAACATTGTATAAGTCAACCCAAGTCGCTTCTTCATCTCCGGGAATCCGGTAAGGTACTTTTGGAACACCAATGGGCATATTAGATTAATATTATTAAATTTAAGTAAGAAAACTACACTTTAATATGGAAACGTAAGAATGGAAGAGAAAGAAAGAATCCGCAGTTTATTGTCTTTTTTTTTTTCTTATTCTATATGAATACTATAGATTCTATTAATACGTAGATTGAAATAATACATAGATTGAAAGGTTATATCTATAAGGAAGGTAAGACAGATTGAATAAAGAAAAAGGAATCGGTGATTGGAATGATAAACAAAGAGGGATAGGGATCTATTCTTCGTTTTTTTTCCAAATAGGCCAAGCTACCCATTGCATATTGGCACTTATCGAGTATAGAATAGATCTGCTTCTCTTTCTTCTTACGAACAGAATTGGCTTCTTATTTTTAATGGAATGAAATAAATATTCACGTTTTCTGACACAGAATCCCCTAGAGGGGTTAGGTACATAGGATATGGATAGTCTTTTCCAATGCGATAAAATAAAGCGACATCGTGTCTATTTTTCTTTGCTAAAGGGGTATTTCCATGGGTTTGCCTTGGTATCGTGTTCATACTGTTGTATTGAATGATCCGGGTCGATTGCTTTCGGTGCATATAATGCACACAGCTCTAGTTTCTGGTTGGGCCGGCTCGATGGCTTTATACGAATTAGCGGTTTTTGATCCCTCTGATCCTGTTCTGGATCCAATGTGGAGACAAGGTATGTTCGTCATTCCCTTCATGACTCGTTTAGGAATAACCAATTCGTGGGGTGGTTGGAGTATTTCAGGAGGAACTGTAACGAATCCGGGTATTTGGAGTTATGAAGGTGTGGCAGGTGCGCATATTGTGTTTTCTGGCTTGTGTTTCTTGGCAGCTATCTGGCATTGGGTATATTGGGACCTAGAAATATTCTGTGATGAGCGGACGGGAAAACCCTCTTTGGATTTGCCCAAGATCTTTGGAATTCATTTATTTCTTGCAGGGGTGGCTTGCTTTGGCTTTGGCGCATTTCATGTAACGGGTTTGTATGGTCCTGGGATATGGGTGTCCGATCCTTATGGACTAACTGGAAAAGTACAAGCTGTAAATCCAGCGTGGGGTGTAGAAGGTTTTGATCCTTTTGTTCCGGGGGGAATAGCTTCTCATCATATTGCTGCGGGTACATTGGGCATATTAGCGGGCCTATTCCATCTTAGTGTCCGTCCGCCTCAACGTCTATACAAAGGATTACGTATGGGCAATATTGAAACTGTACTTTCCAGTAGTATCGCTGCTGTTTTTTTTGCAGCTTTCGTAGTTGCCGGAACTATGTGGTATGGGTCAGCAACTACCCCAATCGAATTATTTGGGCCTACTCGTTATCAGTGGGATCAGGGATACTTTCAGCAAGAAATATATCGAAGAGTTAGCGATGGGTTAGCCGAAAATCTTAGTTTATCAGAAGCTTGGTCTAAAATTCCCGAAAAATTAGCCTTTTATGATTATATTGGTAATAATCCGGCAAAGGGGGGATTATTCAGAGCAGGCTCAATGGACAATGGGGATGGAATAGCTGTTGGATGGTTAGGACATCCCGTCTTTAGAGATAAAGAAGGGCGCGAGCTTTTTGTACGCCGTATGCCTACTTTTTTTGAAACATTTCCGGTTGTTTTGGTAGATGAAGAGGGAATTGTGAGAGCGGACGTTCCTTTTAGAAGAGCAGAATCCAAATATAGTGTTGAACAAGTAGGCGTAACGGTGGAGTTCTATGGTGGCGAACTTAATGGAGTAAGTTATTCTGATCCTGCTACTGTAAAAAAATATGCGAGGCGTTCCCAATTAGGGGAAATTTTTGAATTAGATCGGGCTACTTTGAAATCGGATGGTGTTTTTCGCAGCAGTCCAAGGGGTTGGTTCACTTTTGGTCATGCTACCTTTGCTTTGCTCTTCTTTTTCGGACACATTTGGCATGGCGCTAGAACCTTGTTCCGAGATGTTTTTGCTGGTATTGATCCAGACTTGGATGCTCAAGTGGAATTTGGAACATTCCAAAAAGTTGGAGATCCAACTACAAGGAGACAGGCAGTCTGATACCACATTGCTATGGTATCTTTCATATCTCTTTTTTGATTTGACATGGGAAACATCTCCCATCCTTTCTTTGACTCTTTTTCTTTCTTTATATGGGAAATGATCCCAAATGACAAATGAATAGGTGTGGAAGTTATAATTGTAAATAAACCACGATCGAATCTATGGAAGCATTGGTTTATACGTTCCTTTTAGTTTCGACTTTAGGGATAATTTTTTTCGCTATCTTCTTCCGAGAACCACCTAAGGTTCCGACTAAAAAAATGAAATAATTTCATTGAAGTAAGAAGTCTCCCCATCTGGGAGACTTCTTACTTCAATTAGTCCCCGTGTTCTTCGAATGGATCTCTTAATTGTTGAGAGGGTTGCCCAAACGCGGTATATAAGGCATACCCAGTAAAGCTTACAAGTAAACCAGATATGGAGATGGCGACTAAAGTTGCTGTTTCCATTTTTATAGAATTTCAAGATTACAATGGATCTACGAAAAGATCGTGTATTTACAACTACAACGGAATAGTATACAAAGTCAACACCAATGATTAAATAGAATTTATGGCTACACAAACCGTTGAAGATAGTTCTAGACCTGGGCCAAGACGAACTCGCGCAGGTAGTTTATTGAAACCCTTGAATTCGGAATATGGGAAAGTAGCTCCGGGTTGGGGGACTACTCCTTTTATGGGGGTCGCAATGGCTTTATTCGCGATATTCCTATCTATCATTTTAGAAATTTATAATTCTTCTGTTTTACTGGACGGAATTTTAATGAATTAGGTTTATACTAACTAAAACTACGAAGTCATAGTTTTTCCATCCAAAAAAGCCTTTCTACTTTAAGCTCCACATTTCTAGACATTCTGGTAGTTCGACCGTGGAATTTTTTTGTTTCGGTATCTCTGGAATATGAGTGTGTGACTTGTTAGAATTGATCCTATTGATAATACATAGAAAGGGCCTGTTATCTCTATCAAGATGATTCTAATTCGTCGGATATTTATTATTTATTCTAGTATCTGGAACACGAAATAGATAGAGTGGATCAAGAAAAAAAAATGGAACTATGATTCATACTCACTATTCAGACCTCGCAACCAGACTGAAAAAAATTCAAGTAGTTTTTAATAAAAAAAGAAAATTTCTTCCTTCCAAATTTGTTTGCCCAAAAGACAACTTTTTTTTTTTTCTCTTGATTTTGTCGAGTTATTACACCGATTCAATAAATGATCATCAAGCGGTTCTTATTCGAAGAACCCTTGCCTTTTGTTTAGCTTGAGACTCAATCATCGTGGCTCTAGTATGAATCTAAGGTTTTAATTGAACTGATTCATAGGATCGCAACAAGATAATTTCTATCAGAAAACTACTAGAATTTTTGCTTTATTTATTTACTAGTAAAACAAAACAAGAGTAAATCCGCATTACGCAAAAAAAAAAAGAAATCCAAAATAGGGAAGAGAAAAGTCAAGAGGCCTCTAATGACCAACATAAGGCAAAGAAAGGAAGACAGATGAGCCAACTTGAGATTTTTTGGCATTATCATCACAAAGAATAAATTCTGGATTTTTCTTATTTCATATCTTCAAGGCAAATCGACCCAATCCAGTGGCTGATGAAGTTTTGAACCCTTTTTTTCTAATATCCGTTGAAAATTTGTGTGTTTCTGCTTGAGCCGTACGAGATGAAATTTTCATATACGGTTCTCGGAGGGGGACTCGGGTTAGTTACCTATCTCAATAAAGTATATGATTGGTTTGAGGAACGTCTTGAGATTCAGGCAATTGCGGATGATATAACTAGTAAATATGTTCCTCCTCATGTCAACATATTTTATTGTTTAGGGGGAATTACACTTACTTGTTTTCTAGTACAAGTCGCTACAGGTTTTGCTATGACTTTTTACTACCGCCCAACCGTTACAGAGGCTTTTTCCTCGGTTCAATACATAATGACCGAGGCCAACTTTGGTTGGTTAATCCGATCAGTTCATCGATGGTCAGCAAGTATGATGGTTCTAATGATGATCCTGCACGTATTTCGTGTGTATCTCACAGGTGGATTTAAAAAACCCCGCGAATTAACTTGGGTCACAGGTGTGGTTTTGGCTGTATTGACTGCATCGTTTGGTGTAACTGGTTATTCTTTGCCTTGGGATCAAATTGGTTATTGGGCAGTCAAAATTGTGACAGGTGTACCTGAAGCGATTCCGGTAATAGGATCGCCTTTAGTGGAGTTATTGCGTGGAAGTGCTAGTGTGGGCCAATCCACTTTGACTCGTTTTTATAGTTTACATACTTTTGTACTGCCTCTGCTTACTGCCGTATTTATGTTAATGCACTTTCCAATGATACGTAAGCAAGGTATTTCGGGTCCTTTATAGGGAAGGCATATCATAGAGAAAGATAATTCTAATTCTCATATATCATATCGGGTAGGTTGTGGTATTTCATTGCTACAAACATGGGTTATTGTAAAATAAGACATGTCATTTGGATACTTTTCTTCAACTCCGAAGTATTTTGATACAAATAGTTGAAGTTAATTTTACGAAAGAAAATAAGGCGGATTATGGGAGTGTGTGACTTGAATTATTGATTTGGCCATGCAGATAAAGAATTGGATCTGCCACATTAGAATTCACAACCAAAGGTGTCTCCGCATCCAATCAACACGTAAGTCCCCTATCTAGGAAGGATAGGCTGGTTCACTTGAGGAGAATATTTTCTATGATCATACCCCGACCATGTCATCCATGAACAGGCTCCGTAAGATCCCATAGAGTAGAAATGGAATAAGTCATATCACATGATCTAATTCTCTATTTATTACACTTACTTTTTTATTATAGTATGGAAATGCATTCATTTTCTTTGCATCGATTGCGATCCGCAATACTATCGGAGTAAAAGAAGGTATCTAAGGAAGAACGTAGGCTAGACTTTTGGATTTTTTATTAGTAACAAGTAAATACTTTGTTTGGACGTAAGAAATTTGCGATATTGAGGGGATAAACACCAACTAATCAAGAGACATGAGACAATCCACAAAGCAATTGATCATGATCAAATTTGCAAGCCCACTTGGATATTGAGCATTTACCCATAAGAATAGGATTCTTTTCAATGAGTAGTTGTAGGTGCAACTTCGGAAAAGAGAATCTGATAAAGCTTTTCTTACCTAGAGTCATTGAGTCATTATATACCTTATTCTATTATGGATCTTCCACGGTCTTTTTTCTTTCATTCTTGCTCGAGCCGGATGATGAAAAATTCTCATGTCCGGTTCCTTTGGGGGATGGATCCTAAAGAATTCACCTATCCCAATAACAAAGAAACCTGACTTAAATGATCCTGTATTAAGAGCAAAATTAGCTAAAGGGATGGGACATAATTATTACGGGGAACCCGCGTGGCCCAACGATCTTTTATATATTTTTCCAGTAGTAATTCTAGGTACTATTGCATGTAATGTAGGTTTAGCGGTTCTCGAGCCGTCAATGATTGGTGAACCGGCGGATCCGTTTGCAACTCCTCTGGAAATATTACCCGAGTGGTACTTCTTTCCCGTGTTTCAAATACTCCGTACAGTACCCAATAAGTTATTGGGCGTTCTCTTAATGGTTTCTGTGCCAACGGGCTTATTGACAGTACCCTTTCTAGAGAATGTCAATAAATTCCAAAATCCATTTCGTCGCCCAGTAGCTACGACAGTTTTTTTAATCGGTACTGCGGTAGCTCTTTGGTTAGGTATTGGAGCAACATTACCCATTGAAAAATCCTTAACTTTAGGTCTTTTTTAGGGATTTTGCAGGTTGATTCATTCAACCGTGAAGTACCGTGCATAGGTATCTAGGAAATAATTACTTCCAAGTGAATCTTCCCTAGATACCTAAAATCCATTTTATTATGATCCATTTCGCGAAAATATAGATTGTGCCAAAGATGCAAAATTGTTTTCTTTTTTTTTTATTCTAACTCGAAAAGGAAGAAGAGGAAAAAATTGCAATGGATTTAAAACGAGAACTTATTCTTAGGTAAATCAATTGGGAGATGCTTCTCTAGAGTGTCCCATATCTGTTTTCCATCTTCCATACGAAAACTGTCAATTCTCATAAGATCTTCTTCAGTCTTACTCAAAAGGTCCAATAGTGTATGTATATTGGCCCTTTTGAGACAATTATACGTTCTAGAAGGCAATTCTAATTGATCAATAAAAATACAATTCAATGGAATTCCTTTTTTGTTTTTCTTTAGATTAGTTAATTTTTTTTGAAAGGTTAAAAGGGGTGGAGTAAACCTGTTTTTATTTTCTTCGAAACTAGTGCCCTCTTCCTCCGCGTGTAGAAAAGGAAGAAATAAATCAATCAAATTACGAGAAGCCTCATAAAGCGCTTCCTTAGGGGTTAAACTTCCATTCGTCCATATTTCTAGAAAAAGTATCTCGTGTTTTTCATTTCCATTCCCACAATAAAAAATACTATAATTCACATTTCGAACAGGCATGGATACAGCATCTATGGGATAACTTCCATCTTGAGAGTTCTTTCTGAGTTCCGTGTGATATCCGCGATCTCTCTTGATCTGTAACTCAATACAGAAATCAATGGGCTCTGTCAAGTTAGCTATAGGTTGTGCCATATCAACGATCTCTACGGAAGGGGGTAAGATGATATCTTGAGCAGTTATGTATCTAGGACCTTTGACACAAATTGATGCGTCTCTAACTCCATAGAGATTACTTCTCAATACAATTTCTTTCAAATTTAGTAAAATTTCTTGTACGGATTCTTCAATACCTGCTATTGTAGAATATTCGTGTGGCACGCTCCCAAATTTTGCACGTGTGATACATGTTCCTTCTATTTCTCCAAGTAAAGCTCTTCGCAAGGCAATACCGACGGTATCCGCTTGACCTTTTCTAAGCGGGGACAAAATGAAACGACCATAATAAAGACGCTTACTATCTACTCTTGATTCAACACACTTCCACTGTAGTGTTTGAGTGGATCCTGCTACCTCCTCTCGAACCATAATAGACTAGTATTATTATTTGATCATTGAATCGTTTATTTCTCTTGAAAGCGGTTTAATTCTTTTACAGACGTCTTTTTTTAGGAGGTCGACATCCATTATGCGGCATAGGTGTTACATCGCGTATACAACTTAATCGTACACCACTTTTAGCAATGGCTCGTAATGCGGCATCTCTTCCACTACCAGCACCCTTTACCATAACTTCTGCTCGTTGCAAACCCACTGTACGAATAGCATCTACTGCTGTTCTTTGACCAGCATAGGGTGATGCTTTTCTTGAGCTTTTGAATCCACAAGTACCCGCGGAGGACCAGAAAACCACCCGACCCTGCGGGTCTGTAACAGTTATAATGGTATTGTTGAAACTAGCTTGAACATGAATAACTCCTTTTGTTATTCTACGTGCACTCTTCCGTAAACTAAAACGCGCATTCCTACGCAAACCAATACGCACTTTCCTACGTGAACCAATTTTTGGTATAGCTTTTGTCATATTTTATTATCTCATAAATATGAGTTAGAAATAACAAAAAGAAAAAAAGATACAAAGATATCCGTTTCAGGGTAAAATATATCCTTTACTTTAATTATTTTATTTGGAATTTGGACATTTCCGCGGGTACTTTTTTTACTTTTTAAAAAGTAAAGTTCTTTTTCGAAAGATTACCCCTGTCTTTGTTTATGCTTCGGGTTGGAACAAATGACTCTAATTCGTCCACGCCTACGAATCAGTCGACATTTTGTACAAATTTTACGAACAGAAGCTCTTATTTTCATATTTCCGTATTCCTTTCTTAAACTATGAATCTAATCTTTGGAAAAAATAAGTCTCTTCGCTTGAATTTTGGAACTTTGAATTTATTACCCTAGAAAAAAAGAAAAACCTAATCCTTTGAATCTTTGGTATCCTTCAAATCTTCGGTATCCTTCAAATCTTCGGTATCCTTCGAGTCTTCGGTACGCTTCGAATCCTTATGGGGAAGTCTATAAATTATACGTCCCTTGCTTGAATCATAACGACTTACTTCAATTTTGACCCTATCCCCCATCAGTATTCGTATAGAACTAGACCGGATCTTTCCTGAAATATAGCCCAGAATGATGGTGTCATTCTCTAGGCGAACGCGGAACATTCCGTTGGGTAGGGCTTCCGTAACTAAACCTTCGAAAGTGACTTTTGCTTCTCTCGGGTTTTTTTTTTCTCTCCTATTTTTTTTTTCTGTCATATTTTTTTTTCTCCTATTTTTCTATTTTGATTTTCAAATAAAAATACAACGTTTTTTTTTATTTGAAAAATAGGAAGTTCGAGATAGAATTCGGGTACTATAGGAGGGGCGATTACCATATATAACATAAGACTTCTCCCCCAATTCTGTTTAGTCGAGCTTCTCGATCTGTCATTATACCTCGAGAAGTAGAAAGAATAGCAATTCCCATTCCGCCCAAAACTTTAGGAATTCCTTGATAGTTGGCATAAATTCGTAAGCCGGGTCGGCTGATACGCTTTAAAAAGGTTCTAGTTCTATATATTCCTTTTCTAGTCTTTCTCTTTTGATGTCGCAAAGTTGAAACCAAGAAATATCTGTTACTTTCCTGATGTTTCCGAACACTTTCAATAAAACCCTCTCGTAGAAGTATTTTAACAATGTTTTCGGTAATATTTGTAGATACTACTCGAACTGTTCCTTTTTTATTCATGTCCGCGTTTCTTATAGAGGTTAGTAAATCAGCAATAGTGTCCTTGCCCATAAGACTCTAATTCTAGGTTCCTCCTAATTTTTCTATAATCAACATGTTTTCTTTTTTTTTTCTTTTAATTTTGGATTTTAAAGCATATACGTGAAACACAATCTACTAATTTTTTCTTTGATCTATATCTTGCCTACTAGTATTTATAATACTTCAGGAGCTAATGAAACTATTTTAGTAAAATTCAATTCTCTCAATTCCTCGGCGATCGCGCCAAAAACTCGAGTTCCTTTTGGATTTCCTTTTTGATCAATGATAACCGCTGCATTGTCATCATAGCGTATTATTATACCGTCTTCGCATTTGAACTCTTTACATGTACGTACAATTACAGCTCGAATTACTTCGGATCTTTCTAGAGGCATTTGGGGCACTGCGTCTTTGATTACAGCAACAATAACATCACCAATACGAGCATATCGCTGATTACTAGCAGCTCCTATGACTCGAATACACATCAATTTTCGAGCTCCACTGTTATCTGCTACATTTAAAAGGGTCTGAGGTTGAATCATATTATTTTGATTTCAATTTGTTATTTCAATGCAAAAGGATGAAAGAAATATTGTCTTTCCAGAAAGAAAAACCTGGTTTTTTTATCTTCAATACTCCTTTTTTGGGTTCTATATCTCTATCTCTAATCGAAGAAATTGACTTCGTATGGGCATTTTACTGGCAGCTATGGAGATAGCTGCTTTAGCTACAGTTTCGGATACTCCGCCCATTTCATAAAGTATTCGACCTGGTTTAACAACGGCTACCCAATATTCGGGGGATCCCTTTCCTGAGCCCATACGTGTTTCCGTGGGTCTTAGTGTAACCGGTTTGTCGGGAAATATACGTACCCATAGTTTTCCACCACGACGTGCATATCGTGTCATTGCTCTTCGTCCTGCTTCTATCTGTCTCGACGTGATCCAAGCGGGTTCAAGTGCTTGAAGAGCATATCTACCAAAACAAATACGATTGCCTCGGCAGGATTTTCCCTTCATTCTTCCTCTATGTTGTTTACGAAATCTGGTTCTTTTGGGGTTATAGTCGATGGTTCTTTCTTAGTTCCATCTCTACTGCAAAACTGGACATGAGAGTTTCTTCTCATCCAGCTCCTCGCGAATGAAATGAGAAAGCGTGCAAATTTCTCTAATTCCATAATATTCCAAAATATTATGGATAGATGCACATTAATAGATAATAGAAAAAGTTAGGGTTTTTTTAATATTGAATATTGAATTTGTTAAAATAGATAAATATATAGTCAAGAAAGAAGATCTAGAATATATCTAGATGTGTGTGTCTATTTATCTATATTCTATATTTATAGATAATGTAATCTTTCTTAACAAAAAATCTCCTTATTTTTACTCTTATTGAATCGCGGTAAAGTATTCTAATTCAATAAAGATTTCGCGGGCGAATATTTACTCTTTCCTGTCTTATTTGTTAATTTATATTATAACCTTATCAAATAAGGCAATTTTTTTGGTTTGTTCCGCCATCCCACCCAATGAAGTATTAGGATTCTTTTCAATAAAATCCTATGCAGTCATAGGTTCTGTCGTTCCCACTACTTCTCCTTTAATGGTTAGGTCTGAATCCCACAATGGAGCTTCCAAAAAATTTCTTTCCGAGTCAATTTTCTCAGTTTTATTAACCCGGGCCGCTCTTTATTATTGTTTTAAATTTGTATTTCTTGTTTCAAGTTACGATTTCGAATTCTCTGTTATTTTTATTATATTGATGCTTTATCACATTGCCTTTTATGATGTAACTCATAGACCATACATATTGGAATCCTATATCTTTCTTATTCCTCTTCTTTCTTTCTATCATCCCTCCTTTTATCCACATCCCTTTAGTTTTGCTTCACAACCTAGAATCCATTTTCTTTTTTAGAGAAAAAATTGCAGTTGCTACAACTATATGATACATCTATCATAAATGAGTAGATCTATCATATAGTGACTGTTTCTTAGTTAGGATCTCGACAATACGAAGCAATAGGTTGGTTATTAGTTAATTTTCTATAATTACTAAGTTTTTTTCTTTTTCTATTTATAGTAGGGTTCAGTCAATTTTTTGGAATCCCCATTTTCGACTCTAAAGAAAAAACTAACGAGTCACACACTAAGCATAGCAATTATATTAAAAGATTTATCAATTTTCATTAAATCTTATAGAAAGAGGTAGAATTTCTTCTTTTTTTTCAGGGATTTCAGGAAAAATAAGTCTCTTGTCATTTTTTATTCTATCACTGAACAGAATGGGAAGACAAGGCTAGTTATTCTTCGTCTACGAATATCCAAATTTTTACACCTAATACTCCATAGATAGTTCGAATTGGATAGCAGCAATAATCAATTTTAGCGCGAATTGTTTGGAGGGGAAGTCTACCCTTTTTGATGCATTCGGCACGTGCAATTTCTTTCCCTGCGAGACGACCTGCAATTTTTACTTTTACTCCCCTTATATCTGCTTTTTTAGTTAATTCAATGGCTTTTTTCATTGCCTTTCGGAATGAAACTCTATTTTTTAATTGGAAAGCTATATATTCTGCAAGAATGTTAGGTTGTCTATAAGGTTCTTTAACTTTTTCAATAGCAATATTAAGTCTCTGGTTTACAGAATTAACTTCCTTTTGTAGATCTTTCTCTAATTCTTCGATTGCTCCTTTTTTCTTTAATAAATTGGGGAATCCAATATGGATTATGACGTGGATCATATCGATTTCTTTTTGAATTTCTATATGTGTAATTACTTCGGAACTTGAGCCTGAGTCCATTTTTCTATTATGTGTAATTACTTCGGAACTTGAGTCTGATTCTATTTTTCTATTCGAGCCTTTTTTCCTATTCTTTTGTATATAGTTCTTGATACAATTCCGTATTTTTTTATCTTCCTGTAGACCTTCAGAATAATTTTTTGGTTGTGCGAACCAAAAGGAATGGTGATTTTGGGTTGTACCAAGTCTGAAACCGAGTGGATTTATTTTTTGTCCCATATTTTTCTATTCTATTTTTTTTTTTACTGGGAATCGAAATCTTAGATGGATCTAAAGATTATTTAGATTTCTTTACTATATTTAGTACAATTGTTATATGACACATGGTTTTTTTTATGGGAGAACTACGTCCTCGAGCTCGAGGTCTGCATTTTTTCATAATAGTACTCCTACTGACTTCGGCTTTAGTGATGAATAAATTCGCTTTGTCGAAATCCCTATAATGAGTAGCATTTGCTGCTGCCGAATAAACCAACTTTAGGATGGGATAAGATGCTCGATAAGGCATGAGGTTCAGTATCATAACAGTTTCTTCGTAGTAACGCCAGCGAATCTCATCAAGAACTCTTTGTGCTTTGAAAACAGACATATGGATGCGTTTTTGTGCTTTGAAAACCCGTTCGAACTTAAGTAGACGATCGGTTGGAACTTTCCTTGCGAGTTTCCTTAGCCCACTCTTCTTCTTCTTTATTCTAGGGGTATACTTTACCAGTTTGAAACTTGTCATAAATAAGGTTATTCCCCACCTACCTTTGTTTGTTTTTTTTTTATTTTGAATCTTTCTATTCTGAATTCAGTTAACGACGAGATTTAGTATCTTTTCTTGCACTTTCATAACTCGTGAAATGCCGAGTAGGCACGAATTCCCCCAATTTGCGACCTACCATAGGATTTGTTATGTAAATAGGTATATGTTCCTTTCCATTATGAATCGCGATTGTATGGCCAACCATTGCGGGTAGAATGCTAGATGCCCGGGACCACGTTACTATTGTTTCTTTCTCCTCCTTCATATTGACCTTTTCGATTTTTGCCAATAAATGATGAGCTACAAAAGGATTCGTTTTTTTTCGTGTCACAGCTGATTACTCCTTTTTCCATTTTAAAGAGTGGCATTCTATGTCCAATATCTCGATCGAAGTATGGAGGTCAGAATAAATAGAATAATGATGAATGGAACAAAGAGAAAAATCCTTTAGCTGGATAAGGGGCGGATGTAGCCAAGTGGATCAAGGCAGTGGATTGTGAATCCACCATGCGCGGGTTCAATTCCCGTCGTTCGCCCATCGCATTATTGCAAATTCAAAAAATGCAATTTTCCATATTCCTAGTTACGTATTTACTTACGGCGACGAAGAATAAAACTATCACTATATTTTTTCCTTTTCCTAGTTCTTCTTCCAAGCGCAGGATAACCCCAAGGGGTTGTGGGTTTTTTTCTACCAATGGGGGCTTTCCCTTCACCGCCCCCATGGGGGTGGTCCACAGGGTTCATAACTACCCCTCTTACTACGGGGCGTTTACCTAGCCAACACTTAGATCCGGCTCTACCCAAACTTTTTTGGTTCACCCCAACATTACCCACTTGTCCGACTGTTGCTAAGCAATTTTGGGATACCAAACGGACCTCCCCAGATGGTAATCTTAAAGTGGCCGATTTACCCTCTTTTGCAATCAGTTTCGCTACAGCACCTGCTGCTCTAGCTAATTGCCCACCCCTTCCACGTGTGATTTCTATGTTATGTATGGCCGTGCCTAAGGGCATATCGGTTGAAGTAGATTCTTCTTTTCTCTCAAAAAACCCCTTCCCAAACTGTACAAGCTTCTTCCAAAGCATACAGCTTTCTAGATGTATATGACGATCTCTAGACAGATGGATCTTATATGAATCGTATGATGAAGTACCACATGAGTGGATATATAGGAAAGGAATCCAAATCTGCCGAATCGCTCATGTTATGATCTTCTACATCCTAGGTCTCCGCGTTCCGTCATCTGGCTTATGTTCTTCATGTAGCATTCAGATCGAATGACTCTATGAAATTACGTCGATACTTCCACATATTATGGGTAACGTAGGAGACATCCCTATTTTCCCCGGGGGGTCTTAATTACCACTGCTTAGCTTTCAATTCGCCTCTGACCATCAAATTAAATGTGAATAACCCGTCCTCCTCTCTTTGAAACAAGGGGCGCTTCCGGTTCTGTGCGTGCTTCAAACAATTTTGTCTTCTCCATATTACCATATCTCTAGAGTCAATAATTTTCTATGAGGAACTACTGAACTCAATCACTTGCTGCCGTTACTCAACAGTTTTCTGTTGAGGTCTATCCCGTAGAGGTAGTCAAATTGGATCAGTGATCGATTTCTAGGTTTCGTCGTAAACCTAATTGGTTACTTCCAATTACGTAAATCAATAGTTCAAACCGCACTCAAAGGTAGGGCATTTCCCATTGATATAGGAACTTTTGTACCAGAAACAATAGTATCTCCAATTATAGCCCCTCTGGGATGTAAAATATATCTCTTCTCACCATCCCCATAGTGTATGAGACAAATGTATGCATTTCGATTAGGGTCGTATTCTATGGTTACGATTCTACCAGATATGTCTTTTTGATTCCGTCGAAAATCGATTTTACGGTATAGGCGCTTATGACCTCCCCCTCTATGCCTTGCGGTAATGATTCCTCTGGAATTACGACCTTTACCACAACGGTGCCGTCCATGGATCAAATTATTTCGTGGATTGGATTTCACTTGCCTGTCTACGGTTCCCTTGCGTGTGCTCGGGATAGGTGTTTTGTATAAATGTTTCGCCGTATTATTAAGTATTCTCCTTTAGTTTTTTTCTCTATCTAGAAGTGGAATAGAATAACCCGGTTGAAGGGTAATGATCATACGTCTGTAATGCATTGTATGTCCCAGAATAGGTCCCATTCTTCTACCCTTTCTGGGTAGTCGATGGCTATTCACAGCTACTACCTTAACACCAAAGAAGAGTTCGACCCAATGCTTTATTTCTGTCTTAGTGAATCCCGATTCGACATTAAAAGTATATTGATTCTTTCCCAATAAACGAAGACTTTTTTCTGTAAATACTGCGTATTTGATTCCATCCATAAATCGACTTTCCCTCCTATGCTCTGAGTTCCAGTATCGATAAGAATTCGAGTTCTTATTGTTCTTATGTTATGGTATGAATATACCATACCAATTCGTTATGTATGGATGATGGATGAGATTCCATGGATAGAGAGCCAGTTCCAATAGACTTATGGAACGTTCCCGTTCGCGTGCATCCAGCAGGAATTGAACCCGCAAATTTACCAATTATGAGTTGGGCGCTTTAACC